CCAATAGGGAAATCCCAATTCAGTGGGCCTTTTGATACAATCAAATAGATTGCCACAAAGGCGCCATATTCTAGGAGCCCAAACTATGTGATTGAATAAATCCTCCTCTATCTGTTGCGGATCGAGGGCCCCTTCCCCTTCTTCAAACTCCGATTCGTATTTTTCATATAGAAATCCCTGATCAACGATAGAACAAGATCCATTTTGCATCATATCTAACTGATTCCTTGGTTCGGACCGAAGAAGTAATGTCACTCGATTATTATCAAACTGACTGCAATATTTTTCTGTCCGTGAGGATCCCGCCAGAGCCAGAGCGCCTTCTACTTCTAATAGTAATAATAGTAATAGGCCATGAACTAGATCAGAATCATTCTCAACGAATCCATAAGAAGTGATCCAATTTTTTTCATCGTGTCTGGATGAAGACCAAAGATCTTGAGCGACCGATCCGGCAGAACAACTCAAAAGATAAAGAAGTATCGTGAATTTCTTCATGCTCGTTCCAAGTTCGAAGTACCATTTGTACAAATAAGAATCCCCTACCTTACATGATTTCTTCTTCATATAGATAGATATAGGATCTATGGGGCAATTACTTAGAAGTACATTTTGTGTAACAGCCTTTCCTATCTGATAGAAAAGGATCCCATGATCCTGAACCGATCTTATCTGGGATCGAAAATCCCAAGTTTTTCTATGAAGAGCTGATCTAATTGTATTAGTTTCTATAATGGATTTCTTCTGTGTAATACTAATTGATAGGGCCTCATTGATAAGTGCTACAAGATCTCGCGCATTGGAACCCATGGTTATGGACCCGAATCCGTTAGTATGGAACATCTTCTTTTCCAAGTGAAATCCCCTAGTATATGAAAGAATGAAAAAGTGCTTTCGTTGTTGTGGAAGAAGAAGCCTTCGTATCTTAATGCATGTATTGAATTTATTCGGAGCTATTAGAGCGGGATCCACTTTTTGGGGAATATGAGTCGAAGCAATAACAAGAATCTTTCCAGTGGAACATCTTTCACAATCCCTGGAGAGATAGTTCTCTAATAGACCGAGGGATAAGTAATTCGACTCATTCACATGCAGATCATGAATGTTTGGAATCCATATTATGCAAGGAGACATTGCTTTTGCTAATTCGAATTGAAGGGTTATATCAAATCGGTCTATTTTCGGCGTCATATACATAGTTAGCACATTCGTCATAGTTAGCAGCTCCGTATCAATATCAAGGTCATCATCACTATCATCAATATCGTCACTATCATCAATATTGATATCATCAAGAAGATAACCTTTAGGCTTGTCATCCAGGAACTTGTTCGGAAATACTGTAATGAAAGGAACATAGGAGTTTGTCGCTAGGTATTTGACCAAACAGGATCGTCCAGTTCCTATAGAACCTATCACTAAAATACCTCTAGAAGGGGATAGGGCTAAGCGGAGCGAAAAGGGTTTTCCATGAGGAGATGGGGAAGGGGAATGAAAACTATCAGCCCCACACGAGGTTTGTGAATAAGTGATTGTCTGATAATGAGCAAGGAATATCCGTCTTTCTGCTAAACAGGATCTATTGAACTCATAATTCATTAGATCCTTTTGATGAATGTCAACTAAGTATCGTAAGGAAATTGATCCCGGTTGTTCAATCATTTGATAACCAGAGTCATTCTTTGTTAAATGATCACTATGAGTCAGACTCAATAGGATTTGATCAATCCTTTTTTCTGTCGTTAAGGTGGAGAACTGAACCAAGAATTCTCTTTCTTCATCATCAATCGAATCACTGTTCGCGACCCAGAATTCTATTTTCTCATCAATCCAATCACCGTTCACGTTTTTTCTTTTTCTTATCAATGAATAGATCTCTTTACTTGTACGACTTAGATGTCTCGTATTTCTCGAAAAAATGATTCGATTGATGGGATTTGGTATGAGATCGATGAGATTGATCTTCCAATATTTCTTCTTAGAACGGATTGATTTGACCCCATAAGCGGGACCACCACCCAATAGCATGTTGCCACCAGAAGCAGAACCCCGTATTTCTTCCAGAGAATCTCCTAATTGTTCCAGAACAACTAGAAAGAGATTCTTTAACCAGAAAGGATTCATTTCAGATGTAGGATACCTATCCAGAAGTTTTCGAGATTCCATCATGTATGATGGAATCATCAAAGATTTGATCTTTTCTAACTCTGTCTGTAACTCACTAGAGGCTCGGGAAACAAAGAGAAGATGTATACAAACGAGATATCCAGCAACAAGAAGAAGGAAAAAGATGGAATAGAGGAACTCCCGAGCATTTGTTGATCTCAGATGTGTCCGTATCAATGGAACGGGTGACTCATTATTTCGATGAATCATTTCGTCGGACAGAAGAAGATTCTGTAAACATTGACTCGAAATCTCGCTTATCAGAGTCCATTGTGGAAGAATCTTCTGAGGAATTGGCCGTGATATATCTGATCCATGCATCATATCATGAAAA